CCCATAAAAAAAAATTTTTTATTGAAAAATAAAGAAAAGGGGTAAAGTGAATTCTTCTCAATATACATACTAGGATTAGGACTATGATACAAGTAATTCCTGACATCTGGTCGAAAAGGAATAGAAAATCTAAAGAGAGGCAAAAGGCTTTTCATAATTTTTTTGGTTCTTTTTTACGACTTTTATAAAGCTAAATAGACAGATCTAAAAATTCATTTCGGATAATTGAACCTTCTCAAACTGTTTCTTTTTAAGAACCAAAAAGATTTGTGCCAAAACAACCGATCCTAAGAAGAACAAAAGTCCTTGGACACGTAATGGATCTTGAAGTACTATTTCCGCATCCCCCTGACCAAATCCACCCACATTAGGATTACTCGTTAATGGTTGATCGAGTTTAATGGATTCGCCCTCTGAAACAAGAAGTTCTAGGCCTCGAGGAATAATATCAATCACTTGGCGTCCATTCGATGCATCCACTATGGTTATTTCGTATCCCCCCTTTTCTTTTCGTAAAATTTTGCTTATTATCCCTCCTGCCGTAGCATTATAAACTGTATTGTTACTTTTGCTACCATCAGGATAAATCTGACCCCTTCCCCTGTTTCCGCCTACGTATATAGGATATTTTAAGAAGTGAACATCTTTATTAGTAGCAGGGTCTGGGGCAAGAATAGGAAAGGTTATTTCACTATATTTTTGACCAGGAACAGGACCTATCACAAGAATATTTTTATTATTGGGGCGATAATTCTGAAAAGACAGATTTCCTATCTTTTCTTTCATCTCGGGTGAAATACGATCAGGGGGGGCTAATTCAAACCCCTCCGGTAAAATAAGAACAGCTCCCACATTCAAAGCTCCTTTTTTACCATTAGCTAGAACTTGTTTTAGTTGCATATCATAAGGAATTTTAACAACTGCTTCAAATACAGTATCAGGAAGTACCGCTTGTGGAACCTCAATATCCACGGGCTTATTAGCTAAATGGCAATTGGCACATACAATACGCCCAGTTGCCTCTCGTGGATTTTCATAATTCTGCTGGGCAAAAATCGGATATGCACTTGAAATGGATGCCCAAGTTATTATATATATCATGAGTGAGACAGATATGGAGCGAGTAATCTCTTCCCTTATCCAAGAAAAGGTATTTCTAGTTTGCATGGTCCAATCATTTATCCCGAAAATTTCTACAATAAAGTTAGGTAGGTTGATAATATACTTCCCTAGCCACAATTCTGCTATTTACGTTTACTGAAAAAATAATTTTTTTTTGTTGAAATATACAAGGAATACCTCATGGGTAAAAAGAGTAAAGTAAATACGACTTTGATTTGGTTATGATATATAAAAAGATTAGAATTGGATCAGTGAATCATTTTTTAGTCATTTATTGCATGATAAATCACTACAAGTGATGGAGATACACGATTTAAATAACGAAAGATCCAATATTTAAAAATTGTATCAAGAATGACTGGAAAGGTAGAAACTAGACCAGATAAAATTTGCTCATAATGAGCAAACCCAAAATCTTTGTAAATATAACCAATCATTAGTTCCCAACCGTGAGGCGAATGGAATCCGATACATAAATCAGTTAATAAAAGAATAGAAAAAGCTTTAATTGTATCACTTAAATTATATAGGAATTCTTGAACCCAAGAATTAAGAATAAAAAGCTTTTCCTTACCCCAAAAGGAATAACCACTTAGAATAACGAAAGATATTAGATTTGTCGAGAAGTGCAAGATTGTATGGATACGATACTCATTGTGTATCTTGATGAATTGGATCGTTTCTTTGTGGATTCCTAGACGAAATTGTTGTAAATCGGTTTCTGGGTATTCCTTTATCATTTCATCCAGCTGGAATAGTTCCTCTAATTGTATGAATTTTTCTAGAACACTTTTTTCTTGAATATCATTCAAAAAGGTTTCGCATTGTCTAGTATTCCACCAATTAGTAATCCAAGTTTTCAAACTTTTATTACAGCAGAGAGAGATCAACCAGGGCAAAAAGACTATAGATGTAAAATAAAAAAAAGGAATGAATGTTTTCTTTTTTGCCATTTTGAATCTGTGAATTGTTAATGAACCTGCCTCATTTGTTGATTCTATTAGATCTAATATTTCTATCGAGCGTGAGTTTCTATTATAATTCGAATAGAATGTATTCAGCCTATGAATCCATTTTCTCTTTTTCTTTTGATTCAATACTTAGTCTTTGCTTTGAATCTATAAAGAATACAGAAATAGACTCAGAATACACTTCCAATTTGAATCAATAAAAAATTTTTGTTTCTAGGATGTTATTCCGACTTTTTTCGATCAATACTAAAAGAACGTTTTCAAATTTCTATACGAAGAAACTCCTTTTCTATCAAATATATCAAAAAAAATGAGCCTAAAAGAATAGATAAATGTTCAATCGAAAAAAAAATAAAGAAATTCTTTAGTTTTTTCTTCCTACTGCCAAAGCGTTTAGTCTTTTAAAATTAATTCATTTCAAAAAACTTCAATTGGTACACGCAAGAAGTAAGCCAATTCAGCAGCTTTTTGCTCAATTTCTCGTGTAGTAAAATTCTCATCAGTACGAATTAAAGGAATAGCCCCTTGACCTCGAATTTCCATATAAAGGACACGTCGAGCAGAAACACCCTCTTTAACTTCTATTCTGATGGACTGAATATCTTTCATAAGGAATCGTAAAAAGATGCGACGACTTTTTCCAGGAAATCCCCAACGAAAAATACGCACTATTCCTTCTTTTCGGTCGAAAAGATCATAACCACTACCCACATTCCACAAAATAGTGCACCACAAATAGCAACTAATAAAGAGACCTGCGATCCCATAGAAAGACATCACAATCCCTTGCGGAAAAAAAACGATTTGCTGAGACGGAAATAACGATATAAAATTTTTACCAAGATAACTGGAAGTTCCAACCAATAAGAATCCTAATGAACCTAAAAATAGTATAAAGGCCCAGAAGAAATTACTTGTTTTTCGAGACCCCGTTATAAATTCTATCCATATAGATTCTGATCGCCAACTCATATATATTAGATCCAGTTATACAATTTTTTGGAATTGAGAAAATATGACTTTCCTTTTTTTTTCAAAGTGACTCTCATCAACTATTTTGTTGTGAACCTTTACCTTAGGAGTAATTCATAGAATTTTTTATATCTAAAATAATAACATCTCCTTCCTTTATATGATCCCCTATAGCTATATACATACAAATAAATACATTGACTTGAATTTCATACATCGGCCCGATGATGATACTTTTTTCAAAAGAGCGCAAATTTATTTACCCATATAATACGTTTACACATGCATAAGAGCTTTTTTTAATTTATGTTTGTAGGAATCTATGTGTTATACAATATTCTACCAAATGGGTCTTATCGAATCGAATCGAAGTTTTTAAAATAAAAAAGGAGTGATACGATTAGGTCTCATCCAATCTAAAAAATCTTATTTTTTTGAATATGAAGAAATAAAGAAGCCATTGCAAGTGCCGGAAAGACTAGGCCTACTAAAGGCACAAAAATAGAGGGTAAGTTGTTGAAAGTTGTCATAAAATGGGTACCTCAATTTAATATTTGTACCTGTTATTGTTATATTCTGAATTCTAAAGATATATTAGAATATCTTGTATTTTTATTATTTCTATTATATATATTATATAATTATACTTAAGTATCTTTAAGTAAATATATATCTAATACAAATATACAACCTAATAGAAAGATATAGAATAGAACCTAATAGAAATAGAATAAAAAATAGGTACAAGAAGCGCCAAAATAAATAAATGGACTTATTAATCTTTCAAAATAAACAAAATAAAATAGATGTATCATAATCCCTATGATTCTTTTTGTTCTTTTTGTCTTCTATTTCTATTTCTATTTCTATGTAGTGATTAATAAATTTTTATTCCATTACAAATTTCTACACAATTTTTTAGAATCTGATCCAAAAACAGGGAGTTTTCGGGAAATGCAAAAAGATGGAAGACTCTCTATAGATCTGTCTATATCTCTATTTGAGATATCTATACATATGCAAGCAAGAGAGGAAAATGAACTTTTTTTTATTTGTCTAGTCGAATTTGAACTTCCCGAAAGCCAAAATTCACTTTTTATCTTGTTGATAGAGGTTTACTGAGTAGTAAACATAAAAAAAATGATTCTAAATAAAAATGTATTTTTCAGGGTTTTCGTTTAATTCTGATAAGCTAACTGTTATATTTGATTTAATTTTTGTTCAAAGGAAAAAAAGCATGGAGCTGAAATAACTCACTCAGAACACCTTTTAAAGTATTACGTGGTACAATTGCATCCAACAAGCCCTTACGTAATAAAGATTCAGCCGCCTGTGAACCTTCAGGCATGGCTTTTTTCAATGTTTGTTCAATTACTCTTTTACCCGCAAATGCAATATAGGCATAGGGTTCGGCAATAATAATATCCCCCAACATACCAAAACTAGCTGTCACCCCACCGGTAGTAGGAGATGTAAGAATTGATATATAGAATAACTTTTTACTTGATTGATAATCACATAAAACCGCAGAAATTTTAGCCATTTGCATCAAACTTAAACTTCCTTCTTGCATTCGTGCTCCTCCGGAAGAACACACTAAAATAAGAGGTAAACGTTGATTGGTAGCATACTCAACCAAACGAGTTATTTTTTCGCCTACTACGGATCCCATACTACCTCCCAGAAACTGAAAATCCATAACCCCAATGGCTACCGGAATACCGTTTAGTTGACCTGTACCCGTTTGAACAGCGTCAGTCAATCCTGTCAGTTTTTGAGCAGAGGCAATACGCTTTTTATAAGTATCCTCTCGCGAATGAAATTTAATGGGATCCGCAGAGAACATGTCTTCATCCATAGGGTTCCAAGTACCCCGATCAATCGAAAGCTCTATTCTCTCTGAACTAGTCATTTTCAAATAATGTCCACATTCTT